ATTGAAAATGATTTCTTTATACACGAAGAAAAATTCTGATTTGATTGATATCAAGAGATCTAATGAATTCTTCATTCATTCATTGAATGATAAATTACTACAAGCGAAGGAGATACACGATTTAAAAAATGGAAGATCCAATATTTCACAATTGTATCTAGAATTACTGGAAAAGTGGAAACAAGACCAGATAGAATCTGGTCATTCTGAGCTAATCCAAAATCGTTGTAGATCGAACCAATCATTAGTTCCCAACCATGGGTCGAGTGAAATCCGATCCATAAATCAGTAACTAAAAGAATCGAAAAAGCTTTGATTGTGTCATTTAAGTTATAGAGAAATTCCTGAATCCAAGAATTTAGAATTAAAAGTTCTTTATTACCCAGAACAAAATAACCACTTAGAATAGCGAAACAGATTATATTTGTGGAGAAATGCAAAATGATATGGAAATAAGATTCATTGTGTCTTTGGACCAATTGTATCGTTTCCTTGTGCATTCCTATATAAAGCCTCTGCATATGTGTCTTCGAGTACTCCTTTATCATCTCGTCCAACAGGAATAGTTCTTCTAATTCCATAAATTTTTCTAAAACATTTTTCTCTTGAATATCATTCAAAAGGATTTCGGATTGCCTGGTATTCCAACAATTAAGAACCCAAGTTTCTAGACATTTATTAAATGAGAAAGAAAACCACCAGGGCAAAAAGAGTATAGACACAAGATATGGGAGGGAAGCCAATGCTTTCTTTTTTTTCATTCTGTATCTGTGATGTGAATTGTTAATGAACCTGTCTCATTCGTCGATTCGATCTGAGATTTCTATGAAGCACGAGTTCTATAAAAAAAGCTTATAACTCTAACAAGAACAAGGTATCGAACCTATGGATCTTTTATTCTTTTTGTTTTTGTGTAAGAATTGAGTCTTTGGATCTAGAATAGAACATAGAAAAAGGACCCTTTTCGAATGAAAAAAAAGTAAATATTCCTTCCATATTCCAGAGATCTCAATTAGGCAAATTGGAACCGATTTCATCTTCATTTCGATGAAGACTCGAAAAACACATTTGAACTAACAAATATTATTGGATTTGGATTTCAAGACGAACCCTACCGGATCCTTTAATTCTTTTATTTTGAATTCAAAAGATTTCACTGTCTAACCGCAGCGCGGTTATAGGGTATCAATTCAAAATCTGGGGCTTAAAAAGAGGAATTCTGCTTTACGAAAACAAAATACATGTTAGGATATTTGATGAACCTATACTTTTTAGACCCTTTTTCCTAGTATAAAAGAGTGAAGTTGGACGCCATGCGTATGCGTATACAAAAGAGTTTTTGTGTACAAATAGTTTCTATTCTCCTTAATATATTTGATTAGTTCTATTAGATTTTATTAGAATTGTTCCATATACGTCCTCCTGCTTTTGAGATGTATAATGTATATGGACTGCTGCCTCAACGGAACAGGGAAATAGAATATAGCATCTTTTGCTGGAATAAACATTTTTAAGAAGCTTAAGTTGTCTTAAAAATAGAATTAGTAAGTTCCTTCTCTCATGCTGAGATTTATTCTTCAGTTCATTTCAAAATACTTCAATGGGTACGCGCAAGAAAGAGGCCAATTCGGCAGCTTTTTGTTCAATTTCTCGTGGAGTCAAATTCTCATCAGTACGAGTCAAGGGAATGGCTCCTTGGCCCCTGATTTCCATATAAAGGACACGACGAGGAAAAAGGCCCTCCCTCACCTCCATTCTGATTGATTGGATATCTTTCAGAAAGAAACGAAGGAAGATGCGACGATTTATTCCAGGAAATCCCCAACGAAAAAGGCACATTATACCTTCTTTTCTATCGAATCGGTCATAACCACTACCTACATTCCATGAAATAGTGCACCACAAATAAGAACTGATGAATAGACCTGCGATCCCATAGAAAGACATCACGATCCCTTGTGGGAAAAAAAGAATTTGCTGAGACGGAAATACGGATATCAGATTTCTACCAAGATAAATGGAAGTTCCAACCACTAAGAATCCTAGTGAACCTAAAAAAAGGATAAAGGCCCAGCAAAAATTACTTGTTTTTCGAGACCCCGTTATAAGTTCTATCCATATATGTTCTGATCGCCAGTTCATAGTATACTAGATCCAGTTGCATTCGATTGGAATTGAGAGAATAACCCAAATGGATTTGACTCGAATTTTCTTGCTTGATCCCGAAGTCACTTTCATCAACTAGCAGTATTCCGACGGGAACCATTAGAAAGAGTTGGTTAGATACATTGAGTTTCTATTTCAAAGATTTTCAAAAAAGATTTGCTGATCATTTTGAATTGAATCGCTTAATTGATTAAGCTATAACCGCATATACATGCATTAATGCGTATATTATGCATCGGCATACATAAAAACTCTTCCATTTGTTTTCGGATTCGGAAAGGCCACATATCATATATCCTACCATATTACATTAAAAAAGTATCTGTATGATGATCCAGTGTTAAAAGAAATTGATGGGATTTGGTCCCATCGTATTTAGACAATCTTATTTCTTTGGACATAAAGAGATAAAGAAGCCATTGCGATTGCCGGAAAGACTAGGCCTACTAAAGGAACAAAAATAGAAGGAAAGTTCAAATCTATCATAGAATGGGTACCTCGATTTCGTATTTGTACCTATTATAAATTATAATTATAAAGATATCTTATGATAAGTCTATCTATTAGAAAGAATAAGAAGATAATCTTCATATGAAGTACTTAAGAATCAATAAGTGCAACGAATGTAGAACTAAATGAAGTGTACCTATCCCTCTTTCTACTATGTATGAGAATTCGCTTTCATAAATTTGATTCTTTTTCTCCCATCCTTATCTTCTTTCTATCTTTTCTTTCAAAATACCTTTTTTGTTTTGAAAGAAAAGATAGAAAAGAGTTTCTTATGAGTTCGCGACTTTAACCAATCCTATCCAACAAAAAGGGATTCCTAGTGAAAAACGGGGGCTCTCGGTAAATAGAAAGAACTTCTATATTCTTATTCTTCTTATTTGTTATTTGAATCTTTCTATTTTCTTTATTTGATTTGATATTTATTCTTTCTTTTTTTTATTACAATGAACTCAATGCTTATTCGCTACAAATAAAAATAACTGAAACTAGTGCTATACTTCCATTTGAAAATGAAGTATTTCAATCTTTTTCACAATCTTTTTTTAATCTTTATTCAAGGGAAGGAAGGAAACCGTGTAGCTGAAATAACTCATTCAGAACACCTTTTAAAGGATTACGTGGTACGATTGGGTCGAATAAGCCCTTATGGAATGAATACTCAGCCGCTTGTGAACCGTCGGGTACTGTCTTTTTCAATGTTTGTTCAATTACTCTTTTCCCCGCAAACGCAATGTAGGCATTAGGTTCGGCAATAATGATATCTCCCAACATACCAAAACTTGCTGTAACTCCGCCAGTTGTAGGAGATGTAAGGATTGATACATAGAATAACTTTTTATTTGATTGATAATCATATGAAGCAGAAGATATTTTAGCCATTTGCATCAAACTCAAACTCCCTTCTTGCATGCGTGCTCCTCCAGAAGCACACACAATAATGACAGGTAGAGATCTATTAGTAGCATACTCGATCAAACGGGTGATTTTCTCACCTACTACGGATCCCATACTACCTCCCATAAACTGAAAATCCATAACTCCAATTGCTATGGGAATACTATTTAGTTGACCTACACCCGTTTGAACAGCTTCAGTTAAACCCGTTTTTTCTTGATAAAAATAGATGCGATCTCTATAAGGTTCCTCCTCTGACTGAAATTCAATGGGGTCCATAGAGACCATATCTTCATCCATAGGCTCCCAAGTGCCAGGATCAAGAAAAAGTTCGATTCTATCTGAACTACTCATTTTCAAATGATATCCACAGTGTTCACAAATATTCATTTTTGACCTAAAAAATTTTTTATAATGGAATCCATAACAATTTTCGCATTGAACCCATAACTGTTTGTATTTTGTATTTATATCGAAATCATGAGATCCTCCAGTTCTATTGAAAGAACTGCTACTAGTTTGGATACTAGAATTATCACTTTCAATACTACTTATACTTTTTCTACTTTTCGTACAAATGAAATTAAAAAAGTAACTGCCGATACCACTGTAAATGTCACTATTAATACTGATTTCAAAACGAAGATAACTATCAATGCAACTATTAATGTGATTATTCCAATTAGATTGAGTATCATACAAGGAATAATAATAGTAGTAATTGCTACTCTTAGACCCACTATTTAAATAACTAGAAAAAAAAATCTCTAGTTCACAACTAGCATTGTCAATATCAAAAATCTGATTTTCAATATCAAAATATACGGAATAACTGTCACCATTACTATTTCTAACTAAAAAAGTATCATCAGAGATCAAACTCCAAATATTCCTGCTATCAAATAAATAATTTAGATAATGAATATTACTGAAAGTGTAACTGCCCCAACTAGGAATATGTTTCTCCTCATCATTTAGAATAGGTTCTTCACTTCCACTGGTGTGTCCAAGAGCATCAAGACTATCCATTGATTTACTTAGTCCACACCTATGTTCTAACTTCTTGTTAAACAACATCGAATTGAACCAACATTTTTCCATAGAGTCTTTCTGCCCCCTATTTGATGAAAACCTAATACTAATAGATGAATAGTCATTCGACGAAGAAAAAATCATTTGACTACTTCTTTTTTCTTTCTTTTTATTTCTCATCAGAATTCAAATGAAGCATATGATCCAATGATTAAGATTTTTAATGGAAAACGAGCGAGTCTTGAAAAGAAAGAAAGGATTCTCCTTTTTGGGAATCCGGTGAATCATTTCAATTTCAATATATATTATGATAGTGATTATGATAGAATCTTTTCCTCAAAAAAAATATATAAAGACAGGTTTCTCTCATATAAAATATATAAAGACAGGTTTCTCTC